ACCCCTTGAATTTTATTCTAAATTATTGTTATATTTATATTAATAAATAAATTAATAATATATATAATAATATATATAATATATATTAGATTAGATATTCCATTAGATTATATTGACAATTTTTAAAAACTGTTCATACTATGAACATAGTATGATGGCAGTTGAGTACTTATGCCCCCATCGTCTAGCGGTTCAGGACATCTCTCTTTCAAGGAGGCAGCGGGGATTCGACTTCCCCTGGGGGTAGGGTATTAAAAACGAAAGTTGATGCTGGATTATGAATAAGCCTAACCAAGAAAACTAAAATAGAATAGATTCTTCCTGGGTCGATGCCCGAGCGGTTAATGGGGACGGACTGTAAATTCGTTGGCAATATGTCTACGCTGGTTCAAATCCAGCTCGGCCCAAAAACTCTCTCACCCAATATCAGATGAAGATCTTTGTCCTCCCGAAATAACCGATACGCGGAATAAAAGAGTCAATTCTTCTGTTTTTCATTTGTTTGCTTTATTTTTTTGTTCCAGTAAATCAAAAATTGGATCGAGATTTAGACTATAGTTTTATTTTAAAACTAAAAAGTATAAGAAAAAAACCTCTTTTCGTTAGGGTTAGTGAAAGATTATTTCACAATTGATTTCTTTTTTTTTTTTTTAGTTGAACTAAAACTAAAGAAAATGGACTAGTAATTCGTGTTGTTCTCACTCAAGTACCTATTCAGGATAGAGATCAATATATCACTTCTAACTCCCGTCGATGTTACCATAATTCGAACTCGAAATTTTATGAATCAAATCAAAAAATAAAATTAAAATAAAAAAAGATATTGTATACCTTAGTTCCTTGGGATTGTAGTTCAATTGGTTAGAGCACCGCCCTGTCAAGGCGGAAGCTGCGGGTTCGAGCCCCGTCAGTCCCGACGGATCCAATAACCAATAAAAGAAAGATCAAAAAAGGAAAAAGGATCCTATCCCTTTTTAGCCTCCTTGTAACGAATAATCTTTTTTTATTAGTCGTTTTTTCATTAATTTTAGTTTTTTCAAAAAAAAGAGCAAACACTTAAAAATAATAATAATGAATTTTATACACTATTAGATTTTTTGTATCAGGACTCGTCTTTGCAATACTTTTTTTATTCTTACAAGAATACAAGAAAAGTCAATTATAAAAAAAAAGCTATTTTTATAACTTAACCCCTTGATGTCTGTTTTTCATCTATTTTTTTATATTTCTTTTTGGTTTTTTTTGTAACCAATGGAAGTGTAAAATAACCGTGGTCAGATGAGACTTCGTTAGATGATTGATTGTACAAAGAAAACTTTAGTTTATGGTAAATTAGTTTATGGTAAAAAAGAATGATATCTTGATTAAATCACGAATTCTATAATATATTTTTTTATTCAGTATGGATAAAAGATTCTCCTATGTTATACTATTCAATTTGCGACGGCGAATTGATATGAGAGTTCATATATTGTTATTCATGATATTAATACGATTCAATATCATTAAAATGGAAGATATTCCATTGAATTTACAGGTGACATTTTAATCATCTCTATGGGATTAAATCCCGAGTTATTGCGAACTAAAAAACGATGAAATTATGGAAGTCAATATTCTTGCATTTATTGCTACTGCGCTCTTTATTCTAGTTCCTACTGCTTTTCTACTTATCATTTATGTAAAAACGATCAGTCAAAATGATTAGTTTGACTAAAACTTGACTGTTTCGTTCTTTATTAATGAGTTAAAAATATTCCAATTTCGTTTCTTAATTGAAAAAAAGCAGGTTAGAATCATCACGATTTGATAGCAGTATGGTAGAAAGAAATATATATTTCTTTCTACCATACTATTTATTAGAATTAGATTATTCGTTTTTTTTGTCGTAGATTTTTTTTTATGAAGAGAAAGAAAAACATAAAGAAACGGCCTGTTGTTCCCCGTCGTTCCCATCTAATTTGGATCGGAACTGGTTCGGTGAAATTTAGGAAAAAGCCATTTGAAAGAAATTTCCTATTATCTAATCTAAAATTACTTTTCAAAAAATAAACCTAACACGGACATTTTTGAAATATCTGTTTGATTTATATTAGTATCTTTAAAATCATTTTACGGAGAAATCTATAAAACATCTCTAAAATAATTGATAAGATTTGATTCTTCAACTAAAAACTCAATTAATTAAAATTAACTAAGTTAAGTCGTATTTGTATTTCTAGAGTCCACTTCTTCCCCATACGACAAGGGAAAGAGAAAATGTAAAGACTACCATTAAAGCAGCCCAAGCGAGACTTACAATATCCATGTGAATTTTGTCCCCTATTTCTATGAATATGTAGGAATTTTTCCATTATTGTTTACTAATAATAGTGAAATTAATGGTACAGAGTCAAAAAAATTGTCATAATAGTTCTTAATTTAATCAACTACTCCAAAAAATTCAAATACATATAATCCTACATGATTTTGAAGAGTCTATTTCACGGGTTACTGAAAAGAAGTTTTGTTAACCCAATCTTAATTGAATACCTAAGTACTAAGAGATGCTTTTGGGTTTGTATACAAATTATATCCCGCTTTTATTCAATTACTAACTACTAATTAGTTAGTATATTACTTCGTACCGAATTGGCTCCAATAGGAGTGTAAGGGTTATCAAAACGTCTTTACACTCCTAATGCTTACTACTTACTAAAAAATTTCCTTGAATTCTCGATACAAAGATTTACAGCCCACTAGATGCTTAGAATCAAGTACGTATCAAGAGACTTAGGATATTTCCTTTTTTTATAATCAGGCGACACCCGGATTTGAACTGGGGAATAAAGGATTTGCAGTCCTCCGCCTTACCGCTCGGCCATGCCGCCAAAGAAAATATATATGAAAAGATTACCTTTTGGGGATGGATTAATGACCTTTTTTATTGTACTTGCGTTTTGAGCGCATATTTCCTTTCTACTAAAAAAACTTTTTTTTATACATACCAAAACTATAGATTTTCAGTCACAAAAGTCAAAAGTCATAATAAATTAGAACCATTAACTATTTTTTATTTTTAATTCATGAACGACTTTTACATTCTGACTTCAAATCATGTTTCCTTAATAACATAATAAAATGAAATCCAAATGGTAACTAAATAATTATTATTGCGTCTTTTCAATAAAAAAAAGGATTTCTTTTTTTTTTTTTTTCAATTTCAATTATAACAACAATTATGTATATATGTAAACCCCGGAACCATAACAGAAATTACACAGACAGTTGCGTATCTTATATACGATATATAGATATCGGGGTACATATTTAAATTGATTATTTACTAACTATAATCCGCTTTGCTTTACAATATAAGCTTCTATTACGAATTCTACGAATATAGTCCTAATTTATATCTTTTTTCCGAAAATCGGTTTTTTTAACAAAAACTCGAAAAGACATTAAGTAATAAAAAAAAACTCTATATTGTTTTTTATTATTCTTATCTCGGTTAAGGGATCAAATCCTGTGATTCGTTTCTTTTTTAGTATCCAATCGGAGTAATATCATAATAATGGTAGAAATGGAATTGAATTAAATAAATCGAATTAAGCAGCATAATTTTTTTTAATGTTTTATCAACCTCTTTTCTATTGTATCTGTTTCAAATTTAAATTTGAGTATGAGTAGAAAAATTTATGTATTCCTCCGTTCATACGTATTTCATATATATGGAATGGATGTGTAAAATTTTATGTGATTTGGTAAACAGAATAGAAATTCTATCCGAGCTAGATCGATCAATATTATTTAATAAAGAGTGATCAAAAAAAGGTATTTTTAAACAAATGAGGAATTGGGTTCAAATGTTACGAGAGGTAAATGCACTGATGTCTACAATACCCGGGTTTAATCAGATACAATTTGAAGGATTTGGTCGGTTCATTGATCAGGGCTTACCGGAAGAGCTTTATAAGTTTCCAAAAATTGAAGATACAGATCAAGAAATTGAATTTCAATTATTTGTGGAAACATATCAATTGGTAGAACCCGTGATAAACGAAAAGGATGCTGTGTATAAATCACTTACATATTCTTCTGAATTCTATGTATCCGCAGGATTAATTTGGAAAACCGGCAGGGAGATGCAAGAACAAACCATTTTGATTGGAAGCATTCCGCTAATGAATTCCCTGGGAACTTTTATAGTAAATGGAATATACAGAATTGTGATCAATCAAATATTGCAAAGTCCCGGTATTTTTTACCGGTCGGATTTGGACCATAACGGAATTTCGGTCTATACTGGCACCATAATATCAGATTGGGGAGGAAGGTCAGAATTAGAGATTGATAGAAAAGCAAGGATATGGGCTCGTGTAAGTAGGAAACAAAAAATATCTATTCTAGTTCTATCATCAGCTATGGGTTTGAATCTAAAAGAAATTCTGGATAATGTTTGCTATCCGGAAATTTTATTGTCTTTCTTGAATGATAAAGAGAAAAAAAATTTTGGGTCAAATAAAAATGCCATTTTGGAGTTTTATCAGCAATTTGCTTGTGTAGGGGGGGACCCGGTATTTTCGGAATCTTTATGTAAAGAATTACAAAAAAAATTCTTTCAACAAAAATGCGAATTAGGAAAGATTGGTAGACGAAATATGAACCGTCGACTGAATCTTGATATACCCCAAAACAATACGTTTTTGTTACCGCGTGATATATTAGCAGCTACGGATCATTTGATTGGAATGAAATTTGGAATGGGTACATTTGATGATATGAATCATTTGAAAAATAAACGTATTCGCTCTGTAGCAGATCTCTTACAAGATCAATTCGGATTGGCTATGGTTCGTTTAGAAAATGTGGTTCGAGCAACTATATGTGGAGCAATTCGGCATAAATTAATACCGACTCCTCAAAATTTGGTAACTTCAACTCCATTAACAATGACTTATGAATCTTTTTTTGGATTACACCCATTATCTCAAGTTTTGGATCGAACTAATCCATTGACACAAATAGTTCATGGACGAAAATTGAGTTATTTGGGCCCTGGAGGATTGACAGGGCGGACGGCTAGTTTTCGGATACGGGATATCCACCCTAGTCACTACGGGCGTATTTGCCCAATTGACACGTCTGAAGGAATTAATGTTGGACTTATTGGATCTTTAGCAATTCATGCAAGACTTGGTCTTTGGGGGTCTCTAGAAAGTCCTTTTTATAAAATTTCTGAGAGATCGACAGGAGTCCAAATGCTTTTTTTATCACCAAGTCGGGATGAATACTTTAGGGTCTCTACAGGAAATTCCTTGGCCCTGAATCAATGTATTCAGGAAGAACAGGTTGTTCCGGCTCGATACCGTCAAGACTTCCTGACTATTGCGTGGGAACAGGCTCATCTTCGAAGTATTTTTCCCTTCCAATATTTTTCTATTGGAGCTTCACTCATTCCTTTTATCGAGCACAACGACGCAAATCGAGCTTTAATGAGTTCTAATATGCAACGTCAAGCAGTTCCGCTTTCTAAGTCCGAGAAATGCATTGTTGGAACCGGGTTGGAACGTCAAGCGGCCCTAGATTCAGGGGTTCTCGCTATAGTCGAACATGAGGGAAAGATTATTTATAACAATACTGATAAGATCATTTTATCAGGTAATGGGGATACTCAAAGCATTCCATTAATTCTGTACCAACGGTCCAACAAAAATACTTGTATGCACCAAAACCCCCGGATTCCGCGGGGTAAATGCATTAAAAAGGGACAAATTTTAGCAGATGGTGCCGCTACAGTTGGGGGAGAACTAGCTTTGGGAAAAAACGTATTAGTGGCTTATATGCCGTGGGAAGGTTACAATTTTGAAGATGCGGTACTCATTAGTGAGCGTCTTGTTTATGAAGATATTTATACTTCTTTTCACATACGGAAATATGAAATTCAGACTTATGTGACAAGTCAAGGCCCCGAAAGGGTCACAAGTGAAATACCGCATTTAGAAGCCCATTTACTTCGCAATTTAGAAAAAAATGGAATTGTGGGGTTGGGATCATGGGTAGAAACAGGTGATATTTTGGTAGGGAAATTAACACCCCAGTTAGCAAAAGAATCTTCGTATGCCCCTGAAGATAGATTATTACGAGCCATACTTGGGATTCAGGTATCCACATCCAAAGAAACGTGTCTAAAACTCCCTATAGGTGGTAGGGGTCGAGTTATTGATGTGAGATGGATCCAGAAAAAGGGAGGCTCTAGTTATAATCCAGAAACAATTCATGTATATATTTTACAGAAACGTGAAATAAAAGTTGGCGATAAAGTAGCCGGAAGACATGGCAATAAAGGTATCATTTCAAAAATTTTGCCTAGACAAGATATGCCTTATTTGCAAGACGGAAGACCCGTTGATATGGTCTTTAACCCATTAGGAGTACCTTCACGAATGAATGTAGGACAGATATTTGAATGTTCCCTCGGGTTAGCAGGAGGTCTGCTAGATAGACATTATCGAATAACACCTTTTGATGAGAGATATGAACACGAGGCTTCGAGAAAACTAGTGTTTTCTGAATTATATCAAGCCAGTAAACAAACAGCGAAACCGTGGATATTTGAACCCGAGTATCCAGGAAAGAGTCGAATATTTGATGGAAGAACAGGGGATCTTTTTGAACAACCTGTTATAATAGGAAATCCTTATATATTGAAATTAATTCATCAAGTTGATGACAAAATCCATGGACGTTCTAGCGGACATTATGCACTTGTTACACAACAACCTCTTCGAGGAAGAGCCAAGCAAGGAGGACAGCGCGTAGGAGAAATGGAAGTTTGGGCTCTCGAAGGATTTGGTGTTGCTCATATTTTACAAGAAATGCTTACTTATAAATCGGATCATATTAAAGCTCGTCAGGAAGTACTTGGTACTACGATCGTTGGGGGAACAATCCCTAACCCCGAAGATACTCCAGAATCTTTTCGCCTGCTCGTTCGAGAACTACGATCTTTGGCTCTGGAACTGAATCATTTCTTTGTATCTGAGAAAACCTTCCAGATTAATAGGATGGAAGCTTAATCGGAATAAATTAGAATTTTTCTTCTATGATCGATCAGTATAAACATCAACAACTCAGAATTGGATTAGTTTCGCCTAAACAAATAAGTGCTTGGGCCACAAAAATCCTACCTAATCGAGAGATCGTTGGAGAAGTGACAAAACCTTATACTTTTCATTACAAAACCAATAAACCAGAAAAAGATGGATTATTTTGTGAAAGAATTTTTGGGCCGATAAAAAGCGGAATTTGTGCTTGTGGAAATTATCGAGTAATCAGAAATGAAAAAGAAGGCCCAAAATTTTGTGAACAGTGCGGAGTCGAATTTGTTGATTCTCGAATACGAAGGTACCAAATGGGCTATATAAAATTAGCATGCCCGGTAACCCACGTGTGGTATTTGAAACGTCTTCCTAGTTATATCGCGAATTTTTTAGATAAACCTCTTAAAGAATTGGA